CTTTTAACGAGTCCAACAAAAAAAGGAAAATTTCTTTTTTCCTTGAAATATTAAATGAAATAATGATAAACTGGAACTGAAGGCCCCTTTCTCGCGTTCATTCTCTATTTGCATTGCTGAAACAAAACAACAAAACAATATGGGAATCAGATTTTGAAATATATAAAAGATATTGAAAAATCCATTTTTCAATATCTTTTATATATATATATTATATGTATCGGAAAAGAATATATTATATGTATCGGAAAAGAATAGCGATTTATTCCTATAGAGCGTCCATTAACAAGAAAATCAAATCATAAATATCGAAAAATTCTTGTCTTTTGTGATCTAAGAAACTAAAAAAGGAAATAAAAAACCCGCTTTCTACAATTTAATATATATCGAATTTAAATATCAGAATAGCCAATATAGTCATGATTCAATGGGTCAGGTCCACTTACTTTTTTTTTTAGTTACAATTTTTATGGTAGGTTTGGTGGGAACAATAGGGAAGTAGGAATATTTTGGTTTGTGATTAATAAATAGGGGTTGGATATCTAGAATATTTATGTTATGTTTCCTGGAATATTTAAATAAATAATAATAAGATATAAAGAGGACTATTATGTCACTACAGGCTAGAAGCCCCCACCCACTAAGTTCACCCACTAAGTTCAATTAGTCAATATAATAATAATTAAATGTTCAACTTTTTAATTATTAATTAGAACTCAAAATAAAATAATAAGAACTCATTGTATTATAAATAATACAATAGTGTTTGCCTTTTTTTTATTATCAAAAATATCTGTATTCTTCGATGAAAAACGAAGACAAAGACTCGAGTTTCATGAAAAAAGCCCTTTATCGGATTTGAACCGATGACTTACGCCTTACCATGGCGTTACTCTACCACTGAGTTAAAAGGGCCTGCTCAATTCATGACTTAGCCATTTTCCATTATGAGTCTACTGCATATATGTATATATGCAGTAGACTCATAATGGAAATAATGGAAAAATAAATTCTATTTACCTAGAAAGAAAAGGGGTAAAATTTTTCTCGTTTTTGAATTTTCTGACTTAATGTGAGATAGTGATAGGCATATTTTATCTGAACAAGAAACGAAGCAATGAGTTAAAATTGAAGAAAAAAAAAAAAAAACGTTCAATTCAAATTAAAATCCTATAGAATCAGAATATAAAAAGACTGTTCGAATCTAGCCATACCATTAGATTATATTGACAATTCCAAAAAACTATTCATACTATCATTATAGTATGATGACGGTCGGGCGAATATGCCCCCATCGTCTAGCGGTTCAGGACATCTCTCTTTCAAGGAGGCAGCGGGGATTCGACTTCCCCTGGGGGTAGGGTACTACGAAAGGAAGTTGATCATGGATTATCAATAAGCATATAAAGAATTCTTCCTGGGTCGATGCCCGAGCGGTTAATGGGGACGGACTGTAAATTCGTTGACGACTGTCTACGCTGGTTCAAATCCAGCTCGGCCCAAGAATTCACCGCCCCATGAGTAAGATATAATTAATTTATCCTATAGAAAAGAAAGGGTAATGCCTGCTTCGTAGAGAAATAAAGAAAAATTTTTCTCTATCTTTTTTTTTCATCTCATTGAAAGATTGATTATTTTTATTTAACAATAAAATAAAAAATCACTAGTTACTAATAATCTGTCTCACTCTCACTAAAGCCCGTGTTTATGTGGATATAATATCAATATAGCATTCGCATATCTGTTACGTTCCAACATGACGAGTAGAATATCTTTATGAAATCCTAAGTATATGTATGCTATACACCTCGCCGGGATTGTAGTTCAATTGGTCAGAGCACCGCCCTGTCAAGGCGGAAGCTGCGGGTTCGAGCCCCGTCAGTCCCGAACTAGGATCTCATGAATTGAGAAATTCATTTCTCTATTTTTGCGAAAGGGAAGACGAAGAGCAAAATGGAATCAAACAAATTCGCACCGTGGAGATTATTTCTTTTGTTTCGCATGTCTCATCAGATAAATATGGGAAGTTCCTTTTCTTCCCCAGTACTAATTGATAAGGAAAAATATATGTAGATTTAGTACAATTGGTACTATTGCTATATTCAGTATTTAAAGTTTAAGAGATACCAATACTCTTTTTTTTTCAATCATTCTGCTCTTGATCAATGAAATGGAATAGAGTGCTCAGATTTTTGGGGGGGTACAGACACAAAATAGCTTTGTTTATTATATGATATACAATGAACTTAATCTTCATAGAATTTAATTCTCCGGCAAAGTACTTTTTAGGTTAAAGCACATCTTTTCTAAATCTAAATTTTTTTTAGCCTCAATTATGACTACTGTGAAACAATTTATTTAATTCTCATTCCAATTTTATATTGAATTTTTTATGTATACGTTCCAACTCCAATCCAACAAAACAAAGAGTATACTAATAAAATAACATAAAATAAAAGACCAACAAAACCAAGTGGGGCTCCTTTCTTTTCTTATTCTTAGTAAAGGTAAAGCTTGAATAGTCGATTTTTTAGACTTAACCTTACCTTTTTTATATCTCACTTATACTTATACTGTTCGTCTCTCTGTATGCCCTAGAGAATACCGGTTATATAATACCTTATAATTCTATATACAAAATCCTATGTATATGTATAAGTAGAAGAATTGTATAAGGAAGATAAGATGCTAGGTTATAGAAAAGAACAAGTGGAAAAAGGATGAAAACCTAATAATAGGTATTTATGATCTAATCAAAAATGGTTTTTTGTATGGATAAAAGATCTCCCTATGTTATACTATTCAATTCTCAACGAGAAATTGATTTGATAGATCAGAAATTTTTATTCATAATATTGATCTGATTCAGTATCATCAAGATACAATTCATCCCATTGAATTTACAGGAATAAAATTTATCATCTCTATGGGATTAGATCCCGAGTTAAGTTATTGCGAAAAAAAAAGATTAGATTATGGAAGTCAATATTCTCGCACTTATTGCTACTGCACTGTTCATTCTAATTCCTACTGCTTTTTTACTTATCATCTATGTAAAAACAGTTAGCCAAAATGATTAATTTGAATGAAACTTGAATTATCAGTTCTTAGCAGTTCAATTCAATTCAATGATTCAAGAAATGAAAGAAAAGAATTCAAACTCTAAGTCTTAAATGAAATGATTGCGCTGAGCTGGAATCAGAACAGAAGTAGCTTATTAAGTATCTAAGCTAGTGTGGTAGAAAGAACTATATATTATAGTTCTTTCTACCACACTAGCTAGTATTGTATACTAATATTAATATAGGCTTCATATAGATAAAATTACAATATGTATATAGTAGATGTACATATAGATAAGATAAAACTTTAATTCTATTTCTTTTTTTTCATCTCAAGAAGTCATTGATTGAACAATTAATGGATGATCCGCGTAGTTATATGATAACTTCTTCGGATTTGGAAAAGGGGTTAGAGTAAACCTGGCCGTTTTTCATGTTTAAACAAACCATGAGATGAGTCAAAAAAGTATAATTTCGAGAAGTTTAAAACAAATGTGAAATGTGTGATATGTAAATAGCCTAACGGAAGAAAGATCTAATTTTATTATGTGTAGGACCTCTTTGGACAATCACTAATTGTTTCGCTTAAAGTGGAAAGAAAATATATAGTGTCATAATAACAGAATTTTTTTTCTAAAAGAAAAAAAAATATAGACTATTTAGTCAAAATTCGGTTGGAAAGAATCTTCTATTATGCGTAGATTTGAGTTGCAAAATACAATTATGATAATGATTTATTACTCTATTCCAGTACAATTTTGAATACTTTTTTTGCTTCGCAAAACGATTAATAAAGAATTGATACAGTTCGATTGAGCAATTGATTACTCAATTTAGTATTAGTATTTGTAGTGTCCACAGCACTAGAGTCCACTCCTTCCCCATACTACAAGTGAAAGAGAAAATGTAAAGACGACCATTAAAGCAGCCCAAGCAAGACTTACTATATCCATGTGAATTATGTCCCTTATTTCTATGAAAGAATTATTCGATTATTATTTAATAATCATAGTGGAATCAATGGCACAGAGTCAAAATAGGATTCTGACTTAAGACTATTGATGAACCAAATCAATTCAATGAATACATTTGCAACAAGTTTCAATATTTTAAGATTTCCGGTAGAATCAGGAAGTATTAAGTACAAGATGATACACGCGCCCTTTCTATACACAACTATATATCAGATACCTCTATTTTCTATTTGATCTAAGCTTATTGTCTTTCTATGAAAGAATCGGTAGAACCCACTGCCACTATTACTACATACATATATTCTTTTTTTTTTCAATTTTTACCTTTACTCTATACTATAAGAGTCGACCAACTATTCTGATTCTATGTCTGAGCACTCATAGCCTTTCGTGAGTTTAAATACAAAGTATCTTCGTGCCTTTCTACAAGCCCTAAATTTATTTCCCATCATTGTATCCAATCTAATTTAATACCCAACAGAATCACGAGACGCTACTTAAAATTAAAAATTGTTTAAGAGATTTTGATATGCTAGTCTTTTATATAATCTTTTATTCTAGTAGTAAAAATGGGGTGCCTCTTAGGAATCTTTGTATATCGAGATTTCCGATCTTAGTTCTTAATTCCATTCTGGAATTGATTCTCACCATTTATTTCAAAAAATTTTGAAATAAATGGTGAGAATCAATCATTACCAATGATTAAATTAATAATTGAGGTTTTTGCTTCATCCCTATTACTGCCGATTTGATTTGGGCTAGACTTAGATTTTAAGAAAAAAAGTTACAGTCTTTTCTAAAACCTATGCTATAGTTTATAAAAATCAAGTATTGACACGTCCACTTAGTTCTTTGCCTCCACTTCTTGCGGAGCAATAATTCATCGAATTAGATCGGCAGAATAAGAAATCAAAAATCTTTGGTTGATCAGGCGACACCCGGATTTGAACTGGGGATAAAGGATTTGCAGTCCCCCGCCTTACCACTTGGCCATGCCGCCAAATTCGATCCAAAATAAAATGGATAAAAATATTAGCCATATTCTATTTCTACTACTAACTCTTTTTTTTATCTTGAATCCCGTTGTACTTAATCCTCAAAAACACATTCTTTTTTTTTTATCTGGTTTCTATTATTTTCTTCGATTTATTATATCTCAAAATATACATCAGTTAATAATTTCCCTTCTTGTTTCTTTTCTATTGAGAGTCAAATTCTGGCGACAGACTGAAAAATTCAGGGCAAATTGGAACCATTAACAATTTACTTTAAATTAGTCTTTAAATTGAAATTAGTGAATGGTTCTTCAATTTTTATCGGAGATCAAATTTGATTTCCTTGAATGGAAAAAGAAAATTGATTTATGACCGATTTATGACTAATCTCATTTTTTTTTTTCAATAAAAAATACTTTTCTATTTCAATTATAACAACATATATGTGTATATGTAAACCCCAAAACACAAATTGTTACCCAGATACCGAGACGGGTCTCTCTCTTATGTACATGTCCCTAGAGAGAATTCTCATGTTTCAATTTTTCATTGAATAAATAGATTGAAATATTGAATATAAAATACGAATTTTGGTGGAGTGCGATCCATGTTAATGTTGCTCCAGAAATTGCAAGAAAGGATGTGATATATGGATAGATAGCCGTATCAACATGTACTTAATAAATACAATCTTTTTTTTTTTAGTATATTTATATTAAGTTACACAATTCAAGCGTATTCTATAAATTTCCCTCCCTACCAAAAAAAATCCGCCAATTCTTTTTGGAACATTTAATTCCATTTTTTGTGTTAAAAAAGGGAAAACTCTATACTACTTCTGATTATTCTGTCTTTATTTCATTTATATAGATATAAAGAGGAGATTAAATCTCAATCATTCCTTTTTGTGGTATCCCGTCGGATCGTAATATCATACTAATACGTTAGGTAGAAGTTGGACCAATTTTGAACAAGGCTCCATAAGTGTAAGTAACAGAATTTTTTTCCAGAAATATTTTCTCAATTTAACCCGTCAAAATTTGAACCTGCGCCCAAAATGTTCTTTATTCCGCCGTTCCATCTCCGTTCATACGTTTGAAATAGATATATGGAGTTGACTAAAATTTTATGTGATTCAGTAAACAGAATATACATTCTATTATTGCTAGGTCGATCCATATGGGTCGATGAATAGTGAATCAATAATTGAATTTTTTCAATAAAAATAAATAGGAAACTTAAGATTAAGATGCTTCGGAATGGAAATGAGGGAATGTCCACAATACCTGGATTTAGTCAGATACAATTTGAGGGATTTTGTAGGTTCATTAATCAGGGTTTAACGGAAGAATTTCATAAGTTTCCAAAAATTGAAGATAGAGATCAAGAAATGGAATTTCAATTATTTGTGGAAAGGTATCAATTGGTGGAGCCCCTGATAAAGGAAAGAGATGCTGTGTATGAATCACTCACATATTCTTCTGAATTATATGTCCCTGCGGGAGTAATTTGGAAAACCGGTAGGGATATGCAACAACAAACTGTTTTTATTGGAAACATTCCTCTAATGAATTCCCTGGGAACCTCTATAGTAAATGGAATATACAGAATTGTGATCAATCAAATATTGCAAAGTCCCGGTATTTACTATCGTTCAGAATTGGATCATAACGGAAATGCTGTTTATACCAGCACTATAATATCAGATTGGGGAGGAAGATCGGAATTAGAAATTGATAGAAGAACAAGGATATGGGCACGTGTAAGTAGGAAACAAAAAATATCTATTCTAGTTTTATCATCAGCTATGGGTTCAAATCTAAGAGAAATTCTAGATAATGTTTGTTACCCTGAAATTTTCTTGTCTTTCTCGAATGATAAGGAGAAAAAAAAGATTGGATCCAAAGAAAATGCCATTTTGGAGTTTTATCAACAATTTGCTTGTGTCGGTGGGGATCCGGTATTTTCTGAGTCCTTATGTAAGGAATTACAAAAGAAATTTTTTCAACAAAAATGTGAATTAGGAAGGATTGGTCGACGAAATATGAACCGGAGACTGAATCTTGATATACCTCAGAACAATACATTTTTGTTACCACGAGATCTATTGGCTGCTGCGGATCATTTGATCGGAATTAAATTTGGAATGGGTACATTTGACGATATGAATCACTTGAAAAATAAACGTATTCGTTCTGTAGCAGATCTGTTACAAGATCAATTCGGATTGGCTCTTGTTCGTTTAGAAAATTCGATTCGAGGAACTATATGTGGAGCAATCCGACATAAATTGATACCGACTCCTCAAAATTTGGTAACTTCAACTTCATTAACAACCACTTATGAATCCTTTTTTGGCCTACACCCTTTATCTCAAGTTTTGGATCGAACTAATCCATTGACACAAATTGTTCATGGACGAAAATTGAGTTATTTGGGTCCTGGAGGATTGACGGGACGAACTGCTAGCTTTCGGATACGAGATATCCACCCGAGCCACTATGGGCGTATTTGCCCAATTGACACGTCTGAAGGAATCAATGTTGGACTTATTGGATCTTTAGCTATTCATGTGAGGATTGGTCCTTGGGGATCTATAGAGAGTCCGCTTTATGAAATGTCTGAGAGATCAAAAGAGGCACAGATAATTTATTTATCACCAAATAGAGATGAATATTATATGGTAGCCGCAGGAAATTCTTTGGCCCTGAATCGGGGTGTTCAAGAGGAACAAGTTGTTCCGGCTCGATACCGTCAAGAATTTTTGACTATTGCATGGGAACAGATTCGTTTTAGAAGTATTTTTCCTTTCCAATATTTTTCTATTGGAGCTTCCCTCATTCCGTTTATTGAGCATAATGATGCGAATCGGGCTTTAATGAGTTCTAATATGCAGCGCCAAGCAGTTCCTCTTTCTCGATCCGAGAAGTGCATTGTTGGAACTGGGCTGGAACGCCAAACGGCTCTAGATTCGGGGGTGTCTGTTATAGCTGAACGCGAAGGAAAGATCATTTATACTGATACTCACAAGATCATTTTATCAAGTAATGGGGATACTATAAGCATTCCATTAGTTATGTATCAACGTTCCAACAAAAATACTTGTATGCATCAAAAACCTCAGGTTCAGCAGGGTAAATGTATAAAAAAGGGGCAAATTTTAGCAGACGGGGCGGCTACAGTTGGTGGGGAACTCGCTTTAGGAAAAAACGTATTAGTCGCTTATATGCCATGGGAAGGTTACAATTTTGAAGACGCAGTACTAATTAGCGAACGGCTAGTGTGTGAAGATATTTATACTTCTTTTCACATACGGAAATATGAAATTCAGACTCATGTGACAAGTCAAGGTCCCGAAAGAATTACTAAGGAAATACCCCATTTAGAGGCTCATTTACTCCGAAATTTAGACAGAAATGGAATTGTAATGCTGGGATCTTGGATAGAAACCGGCGATATTTTAATAGGTAAATTAACACCTCAGACAGCGAACGAATCCTCGTATGCCCCCGAGGATAGATTATTACGAGCCATACTTGGCATTCAGGTATCCACTTCAAAAGAAACTTCTCTAAAACTACCTATAGGCGGAAGAGGTCGAGTTATTGATGTGAGATGGATCCAGAAAAAGACGGGTTCCAGCTATAATCCAGAAAAGATTCGTGTATATATTTTACAGAAACGTGAAATCAAAGTGGGTGATAAAGTAGCTGGAAGACATGGGAATAAAGGTATCATTTCTAAAATTTTGTCTAGACAAGATATGCCCTACTTGCAAGATGGAACACCTGTTGATATGGTCTTCAATCCATTAGGAGTACCCTCACGAATGAATGTAGGACAGATATTTGAATGTTCACTCGGGTTAGCAGGGGATATACTAAAGAGACATTATAGAATAGCACCTTTTGATGAGAGATATGAGCAAGAGGCTTCGAGAAAACTAGTGTTTTCCGAATTATATGAAGCCAGTAAGCAAACAAAAAACCCATGGGTATTTGAACCCGAGTTTCCGGGAAAAAGCAGAATATTTGATGGAAGAACAGGGGATCCTTTTGAACAACCTGTTCTAATAGGCAAGTCCTATATCCTAAAATTAATTCATCAAGTTGATGATAAAATCCATGGACGTTCGAGTGGGCATTACGCACTTGTTACACAACAACCCCTTAGAGGAAGGGCTAAGCAAGGGGGGCAACGAGTAGGGGAAATGGAAGTTTGGGCTCTAGAAGGATTTGGTGTTGCTCATATTTTACAAGAGATGCTTACTTATAAATCTGATCATATTAGAGCTCGTCAAGAATTACTTGGTGCTACGATCATTGGAGGAACAGTACCTAATCCTGAGGATGCCCCAGAATCTTTTCGATTACTCGTTCGAGAACTACGATCTTTGGCTCTGGAACTGAACCATTTCCTTGTATCTGAAAAGAATTTTCAGATTAATCGGAAGGAAGTTTGATCCGAATGAATCAGAATTTCTATTCTATGATCGACCGGTATAAACATCAACAACTTCGAATTGGATTAGTGTCTCCTCAACAAATAAGGGCTTGGGCCAACAAAACCCTACCAAATGGGGAGATAGTTGGAGAGGTGACAAAGCCCTATACTTTTCATTATAAAACCAATAAACCGGAAAAAGATGGATTGTTTTGTGAAAGAATCTCTGGACCCATAAAAAGTGGAATTTGTGCTTGTGGAAATTATCGAGTGATCGGAGCGGAAAAAGAGGACTCGAAATTTTGTGAAGAATGTGGGGTGGAATTTGTTGATTCTCGGATACGAAGATATCAAATGGGATACATCAAACTCGCATGTCCAGTAACTCATGTGTGGTATTTGAAACGCCTTCCTAGTTATATCGCGAATCTTTTAGATAAACTCCTTAAGGAATTAGAAGGCCTAGTATATTGCGATGTGTGATTTGATCGAAATTCGCATTTTACAGATTTGCACTACTAAACTG